ATGAAAAAATCTTTACCCGATTCTTTTCATTTTTTGAAAAGATCTATTATCATTACGAGTCGCACATACACCCTAGTACATGTTCCTCGGCGCTGAGGACATCCTCGAAGCGCTGGGGCTTTCGTGATATTTCTGATTGGCTGTCTTGTGTTTCTAATAAGCTGTCTAATAGTCGGCATGTTGAATCCTATAAAGAATGGGCCGGTTTAGATCGATCCTAACCGGATGATTATGAATTAGGAAAGAAAAAGTATGAATAAAAAAGAATAAGTTCCATTTCAGATTTATTTTACCGAGATGAGGAGATCAAATCATGATTCCTCGGATTTATGAATCTGAATAGTGATCGAATTATGGTTACAATTATGAATCCAACCCTAATAATAGGAATGATAATTCGAATTATCATTCCTATTATTCCACCGATCCTACCTATTATAGGTTATAGGCCTCCACCCCTAATAAGGTACCCTATGATTATAAGAGTCACAAACGGAAACAATAATTTCATGGTGTTTTCCCTCCCTAGAAATAAAAAAAATATAAGAGCTTTGATTACGTTATTTATATACGTAAATTCTTTCTGTCTGTCAACTCTTTTTGTAACAAACGTTACGTTATAATTGTTTCTCTATTCTGTCGATTTCTTTACATTTCTTAATTTCCTTAATTTCTTAGAAGAGAAAATTATGCTGAAAGTGCGCGCCGGAATAGATACTCTATCTCTATTCCTATAAGATCAACAATGCCATGATCTTGTGCTTCTTCTGCGGACATAAAAACATCCCTTTCCATGTCGAGCATTACAGCCCATATAGGAGCGCCCGTTCTTTCTGCAAAAATTCTTATGATGTCGTTATACATTTCCAGAAATTCTATCATTTCCGGGAAAAATTCGTTGCCCAAATCGTCATCGTCATCGTCTTCGTCATCGTCATCGTCGTCTTCGTCTTCGTCTTCGTCTTCGTCATCGTCATCGTCATCGTCATCGTCATCGTCATCGTCATCGTCATCGTCATCGTCATCGTCATCGTCGTCATCGTCATCGTCGTCTTCGTCTTCGTCTTCGTCTTCGTCTTCGTCTTCGTCTTCGTCCTCAAAATAAGCACAGAAAGGCTGGTGTATCATAACCCTGATGATATAACATAATAAACGCTTCCTCTATCTCGACCTTCGCATCATCGGGCAAAGTGAAAGGAATAAAGAATAACAAAAAGAAAAAGATCGAATTGAACAACCGTACAGGCATCTTTTGTGCAGTGCATACGGCTTTACAATGGAATTTCTTTTTCCATCGAAGAAAGAGACAAATAAAACCCATCAGACCCAGCCAGACCGTTGAATGACATTTACCATCCTTCCTTTTCTTTTGTATTTGTAGGAGTTCAAAAAATACTATGATAGTTCCGTTGCTTTCTATGTTTATCTCGTCTGAGACTCAACAATCCCAAAGTTTCTTTCTGACCCAGGAAAAAATGATCTTTTTTTTTTTTCATTTTCATATCCTTTCATAACATAAATATCGGGAAAAGACTTCTTTCTAATGTTGAAAAAAGGTAAGGTTTGTGACGCTGAAACGGACCCCCGATGCATAAGATTAAATAAGAAATACCTTTTGTCCGTTCCATACTACTATCTCAATTCATAACCTCGTGTTGAAAAAGTTTACTAATATCTAAATCGAAGTGCCATGCTATTATTACTTATTCTTTTTATTTATTTATTCAAATTCCATATAGCGAAGGCATAATTTTCTCCTTCTCGAAAATCAAAAATTCATTGGCGCCAAGCGTAAGGGAGTGCTACACGTTGGGTAATTTCTCCTCCGACCAGGATGAAAGCCCCTATTGAAGCAGCCACTCCCATGCCTATTGTATGCACAATAGGGTTCACCCATTGCATAGTGTCAAAAACAAGCACTCCTGGGATTATGAATCCGCCGGGAGAGTTTATAAACAAAAAAATATCCCAGGTTGGATCCGCTATGCCGAGAAATATCATGAGACCGGCAATCAGATTCGCGAGCTCATCATCAACCTCGTCTCCTAAAAAAAGTAATCTTTCCCAATAAAGTCGGTTGATTAGGACAAAATTGTATCCTTTAGGAACCGTACGCGCACCTTTGAATACATACGGTTCAAAAAATCCAAATTTTGAAAAAAAAAAAGAATCAACGTGTCGATTCTAGCCCTTTTTCTTTTTTTGTAGCAGATTTTTTCCTAACTAAGGGGCCTTTATTCTTCTATTTTTCAAGAAACATGAGTTTTGGCTTACTTCCCCAGAATTCGTTGAGCTTATCGAACTAACCTCTCATTGATGTATTGTTTCATCGAGATCCAAATCACAATGTCATTTTCTTGTTCCTGAATAGGCCTCTTCTACTTTTTGATTTTTAGGTTTATGCTCTACTCCGGGTAAAGATCCGCCCGAATTCTATTTGCACATATAGGACAAAGAATCTTAGTACCACTTTTCCTTTTTTCTTTTCAATTCCTTTTATTTTATGCCTTCCGCCCAATATTTGATGTATTCATCGTATTACTCCATTGTCTGGCAGTATGAGATCGCTCGTGTGGCATTAAGGAAATCATTTATGATACGGGGGTAATCATACATAGATTACCCGTTTGGTTTTTTCGAAACGGAGCCTGTATACTTCATTTTATTGGTCCAGGCCAACCATAAATTCTTATAAAAGATACCCCCTAGCAAATTGACCTAATTGCACTTCACGCTACGAATTATTGATGATTCAATCAATCTTTCTTGGGCGAAACGGAGGATATCTCGATCGGGGGAGAGGACGGGGAAATCCCATATGACCTAATATGTCTGACAAGTCGCACTATAGGTCGAGCCAACTTGTTTCTTCGTCTCCAGGAAGACGAAAGGGTATTTTTGGAACACCAACGGGCATCAAATTAAAGAAAGAGAGATTAAGTACCAGAAATCGCTTTGATGTGGAAACGTAAAACGCGCTTATTGTCTTCATAATATTGTTACCTTTTATCGGATTTTAGCCATAGATTGTAAGGTTCACGGGGGAAGAGGGAATGAATAAAGAAAAATTCTGACGAACGGATCGTTTGAATGATGAACAAGTATCTATGCATTCACTCATAAAAAACGAGACCAACCCCCATTGCATTGCGTATTGATACTTATTAGGTATAGAATAGGTCTGCTTTTCTTTGTTCCTACGAACAGAATTGTTCAATTATGATCAACCTAACAGAAAAAATATTCACCCTTGCTTCGGGATAATCCACTAAAAGGGCGAGGTCCATAGCATAGTCTTTTCCAATGCAATAAAGCTACATAGTGTCTATTTTTTCTTTGAAAAAGGGGGTATTTCCATGGGTTTGCCTTGGTATCGTGTTCATACCGTCGTATTGAACGATCCCGGTCGGTTGCTTTCTGTCCATATAATGCATACAGCTCTAGTTTCTGGTTGGGCCGGTTCGATGGCTCTATACGAATTAGCTGTTTTTGATCCCTCTGACCCCGTTCTTGATCCAATGTGGAGACAAGGCATGTTCGTTATCCCCTTCATGACTCGTTTAGGAATAAACAATTCATGGGGTGGTTGGAGTATTACAGGAGGAACGATAACGAATCCGGGTATTTGGAGTTACGAGGGTGTGGCCGGGGCACATATTGTGTTTTCCGGCTTGTGCTTCTTAGCAGCTATCTGGCATTGGGTGTATTGGGACCTAGAAATATTTTGTGATGAACGTACAGGAAAACCCTCTTTGGATTTGCCTAAGATCTTTGGAATTCATTTATTTCTCTCGGGGGTGGCTTGCTTTGGGTTTGGCGCTTTTCATGTAACAGGCTTGTATGGCCCTGGAATATGGGTGTCCGATCCTTATGGCCTAACCGGAAAAGTACAATTCGTAAATCCAGCGTGGGGCGCGGAAGGTTTTGATCCTTTTGTTCCGGGAGGAATAGCCTCCCATCATATTGCAGCGGGGACATTGGGCATATTAGCGGGCCTATTCCATCTTAGTGTCCGCCCTCCCCAACGTCTATACAAAGGATTACGTATGGGCAATATTGAAACTGTACTTTCCAGCAGTATCGCCGCTGTCTTTTTTGCAGCTTTCGTTGTTGCTGGAACTATGTGGTATGGTTCAGCAACTACCCCCATTGAATTATTTGGTCCCACTCGTTATCAGTGGGATCAGGGATACTTCCAGCAAGAAATATATCGAAGGGTTAGCGCCGGGCTAGCCGAAAATCTGAGTTTGTCGGAAGCTTGGTCTAAAATTCCCGAAAAATTAGCCTTTTATGATTACATTGGTAATAATCCGGCGAAAGGGGGATTATTCAGAGCGGGCTCAATGGACAACGGAGATGGAATAGCCGTTGGATGGTTAGGACACCCCATCTTTAGAGATAAAGAAGGACATGAGCTTTTTGTACGTCGTATGCCTACTTTTTTTGAAACATTTCCAGTAGTTTTGGTAGACGGAGACGGAATTGTAAGAGCCGATGTGCCTTTTAGAAGGGCAGAGTCGAAGTATAGTGTCGAACAGGTAGGTGTAACTGTTGAGTTCTATGGTGGCGAACTCAATGGAGTCAGTTATAGCGATGCTGCTACTGTGAAAAAATATGCTAGACGTGCTCAATTGGGTGAAATTTTTGAATTAGATCGTGCTACTTTGAAATCCGACGGTGTTTTTCGTAGCAGTCCAAGGGGTTGGTTCACTTTTGGACATGCGACGTTTGCTTTGCTCTTCTTTTTCGGACACATTTGGCATGGCGCTAGAACTTTGTTCAGAGATGTTTTTGCTGGTATTGATCCGGATTTGGATGCTCAAGTGGAATTTGGGGCATTCCAAAAACTTGGAGATCCAACTACAAGGAGACAAGTAATCTGATACAACATTGCTCCGCTATCTTTCTTTTGCCCTTATTGGATTTTATTTATTTGATATACAGTATTGGAGAAATCTTCATTTTCATCGTTGCCCTTTTTTGACTCTTGCCTTTTCTTTCTTCGGAAAATGATCCCAAACGAAATGAATAGGTGCGGAAGCTATAATTGTAAACCGGGATCAAATCTATGGAAGCATTGGTTTATACATTCCTGTTAGTCTCGACTTTAGGAATCCTTTTTTTCGCTATTTTTTTTCGAGAACCGCCTAAGGTTCCAACTAAAAAGACGAAATGATTTTTCATTATCTCGATTGAAGTAATGAGTCCCCCCTCCCAATATGGGAGGTTCATTGTTTTAACTAGTCCCCGTGTTCCTCGAATGGATCTCTTAGTTGTTGAGAGGGTTGCCCAAAAGCGGTATATAGGGCGTACCCGGTAAAGCTTACAAGTGAACCAGATATGAAGATGGCGACTAGGGTTGCTGTTTCCATTATTAGATAATTTCAATACCACGATGGATCTACGCTATGATACGATTATTTATTTAAAACGAAAAGTGTACAAAGTCAATAGACCTCAATCAATGCAATAGAATTTATGGCTACACAAACCGTTGAGGGTAGTTCTAGATCTGGTCCAAGACGAACTATTACAGGGGATTTATTGAAACCGTTGAATTCGGAATATGGTAAAGTGGCTCCTGGGTGGGGAACGACCCCCTTCATGGGGGTCGCAATGGCTCTATTTGCCATATTCCTATCTATTATTTTGGAAATTTATAATTCTTCGGTTTTACTGGATGGAATTTCCACGAGTTAGTTAGATCCATAAGAACAATGAAGTCCTAGCTTTTGAATCAAAAAAGATTAGGACTAGGATTTCTAGATCATTCTGGCAGTTCGACCGTGGAATTCCGTCGTTTCGGTATTTCCGGAATATGAGTGTGTGACTTGTTATAATTGATCCTGTTGATAGTACAGAAAATAGGTCTGTCATCTCTATCGAGATGGTTCTACGTCGGATATTCATACTAGTATCTGGAGCACGGAATACGCGGAATAGCTCAAGAAAGAAATATTTGAACTATGATTCATACCTATTATTCAGACCTCGCGACCGGACTCCAAAAAATTTTCAAACAAAGAGGTACTTCATAAATCGAACGGTTTTTCTTTTCTTCCCTTTCCTTCGGAATTCTTCTTATTTTGACCAAAGGACAAATGTTTCTATGAATTTTTAGTCATTCTTTCCACCCACTTATGAAATATTCATTAAATAAGTGATGATCAAATGGTTCTTGCTCAGAGAACCCTTGGGTTTAGCTCGGAGGCTTTATTGAATCATCGTGGTTATAGTATGAATCTGAGGTTTCAATTGATTCATAGGGTCTCAACAAGAAAATTCCTATCAATAGTAAACAAAACATATATTATACTCATTACACACAAACAACAAATCAAAAAGAAAATAATAGGCGAGGAGAAGATTCAAGAGGCCTGTAATGATCAACATAAAGACAGACGAGCCAACTTGATATTTCGTTTGGCATTATCATCACAAAGAAGAGATTACGGATTTTGGTTTTTCGCTTCATATCTTCAGATTCAAATGAAGTGGCTAAGAAGAATCAAACTTTCTATTCCATATCCGTTGCAATCACTATTTGGGTGTTTCTGCTTGAGCCGTACGAGATCAAATTCTCATATACGGTTCTCAGGGGGGGAGTCTCTTTGGTTTACCTATCTCAATAAAGTATATGATTGGTTCGAGGAGCGTCTCGAGATTCAGGCGATTGCAGACGATATAACTAGTAAATATGTTCCTCCCCATGTCAACATATTTTATTGTCTAGGGGGGATTACACTTACTTGTTTTTTAGTACAAGTAGCTACCGGTTTTGCTATGACTTTTTACTATCGTCCGACCGTTACAGAGGCTTTCGCCTCTGTTCAATACATAATGACCGAAGCGAACTTTGGTTGGTTAATCCGATCAGTTCATCGATGGTCAGCAAGTATGATGGTCCTAATGATGATCCTACACGTATTTCGTGTGTATCTCACAGGTGGGTTTAAAAAACCTCGCGAATTGACTTGGGTTACGGGTGTCATTTTGGCTGTATTGACTGCATCTTTTGGTGTAACTGGTTATTCCTTACCTCGGGACCAAATTGGTTATTGGGCCGTAAAAATCGTGACAGGCGTGCCTGAAGCCATTCCTATAATAGGATTGACTTTGGTAGAGTTATTACGCGGAAGTGCTAGTGTGGGTCAATCCACTTTGACTCGTTTTTATAGTTTACACACTTTTGTATTACCTCTTCTTACTGCCGTATTTATGTTAATGCACTTTCCAATGATACGTAAGCAAGGTATTTCAGGTCCTTTATAGAGAAGACAGACCATAGATATTTGTAATCGATCATATATTATTTCGGGGAGGAGCAATCGTATTTCCTTGCTACAAATATGGATTATTGAAAATAATAAGACATGTTATTTGGATATTTCCCTTCAACTAACTCCGAAGTCTTGTATTCTTTATTTGATACGAATGGTTGAAGCGGATTTTTCGAAGATAAAATGGATTATGGGAGTGTGTGACTTGAACTATTGATTGGGCCGTGCAGATATATGATTTCCTCTGCCGCAAGGGAATTCACAACCAAAGGTGTCTCTGTTCCAACCACCGCGTAAGTCCACCTACACTACGGAGGATAGGCCGGTTCGCTTGAGGAGAATCTTTTCTATGATCAGACTCGAACTATGTTGTGTGTGAATAGGCTCCGTAAAATCCAACGGAAAGAATAAGTAATGTTGTATGATCCACATTATGTTCTATCTATTCCACTTACTTAATAGTATGAAATGCATTCATTTCCTTTGCATTGATCCTGATCTATGATACTATCGGAGTGAAACAAGGGATCTAAGGAAGAACGGAGGCCCGACTGTATTAGTTATTAGTAACAAGTAAACCCTTTGTATTAAGGAGGCTCGAAATATTGTATTGTGGGGATAAAGACCAATCACAAGGCATGTCACAAGGCCTGAGACGATCCAAAAAGCACTTGATCGTGATCCAATTTGTAAGCCTACTTGGGTATTGAGCATT